TTTTTATTAGGTACACTTTCTCTTTGTGGTATTCCGCCTCTTGCTTGTTTTTGGTCAAAAGATGAAATTCTTAATGATAGTTGGTTATATTCGCCGATTTTCGCAATAATAGCTTGGGCCACAGCAGGATTAACCGCATTTTATATGTTTCGGATCTATTTACTTACTTTTGAGGGGCATTTAAACGTTCATTTTCAAAATTACAGTGGCAGCCAAAATACCCCTTTCTATTCAATATCTCTATGGGGTAAGGGGTGTTCACAAAAAATTAACAAAAATTTTCGTTTATTAAGAATGAATAATAATGAAAGTTCTTCTTTCTTTTCGAAAAAGACATATCGAAGTGATGAAACTGTAAGAAAAACAAATAGGGGACGGCCTTTTATTAATATTGTTCATAAGGATACTAAAAAGCCTTTTTCCTATCCTTATGAATCTGACAATACGATGTTATTTCCTTTACTTGTATTAGTTCTATTTACTTTGTTTGTTGGATTCCTAGGAATTCCTTTTAATCAAAAAGGAATAGATTTGGATATATTATCCAAATGGTTAGCTCCATCTATTAACCTTTTACATCAAAAGTCAAAGGATTCGACAAATTGGTATGAATTTTTGAAAGATGCAATTTTTTCAGTCAGTATAGCTTATTTCGGAATATTTCTAGCGTCCTTTTTATATAAACCCATTTATTCCTCTTTTAAAAATTTCGACTTAATTAATTTATTTGTTAAAACAGGGCCGAAGAGAAGCTGTTGGGACAAAATTCTAAACGTCCTCTATGATTGGTCATATAATCGTGCTTATATAGATACTTTTTATACAACATCTTTCACTGGGGCGATAAGAGGATTGGCGCAATTAACTGATTTTTTTGATAGACGAGTAATTGATGGAATTACAAATGGGGTTGGTATTATAAGTTTCTTTGTAGGAGAAGGTATTAAATATGTAGGTGGTGGCCGAATTTCTTCTTATCTTTTCTTCTATTTCTCTTGTGTATCAATTTTTTTTATTAGTTTATTAATTTATACTTTTTGATATAACTTTTGAACCATTTATTTAGGTTTTAATCAAAAAAAATTCAAAAGAAAATGTAGCGTCCTCTATTTTTTTTTGACAAATAGGCTAGCAGTCGTTGACGTTTTCCCAAAATTTTTCGCAAACCTCTCTGAGATGAAAAGTCTTTTTTGTGCAATTCCAAATGTGAAGTAAGTCTCTTTATCTTAGTGGTGAAACTGAATACTTGAAATTCAACAGACCCTCTGTTTTCTTTTTGAGAAATAACCGAAATGAATGAATTTTTGACCATAAAAAAATTCTCCTTTCCCTTTTTACAGATATGGATTTTACCGATCAGTAATAATAATGCCATTAATTTGAATGTGGTATATACAATAATCTAATCCGAATTTCTTTATGAACTGCTAATTTTCTGAATTCAAATCAATCAATCCACTTTCAAATTTTCGATAGGAATAGAAAAGGATTGGTACATTTTCGCATCGAAGAATTTAGACCTAAAATGAAGAAGGTTCTGTTGATTCATTTCGAGATCTAATTGAGACATTATCCAATTTCGTATTGGATACTAGAATGAAATGTGAGACAAGACATGTGATCTGTGTATTTGTGTGCTTTGAGATACCCTATATTTTCTATCTATCCTATTTCAGATACCCTATATTATATATAGGGTATAGGATAGATAGAATTCTATATAGGGTATAGGATAGATAGAAAAAGTGTATTATCCACGAATTTTCAATCGTGGATAAAGATGTATTCTTAACATACTGAAACGACTGCCATTATTGGTATCAAACCAATAACGATTCATACAAGCTAAATCTTCTAATCGATAATTAGGCCAAAGAAAGTGCTTTAATTTCATTAATTTGAATTGATTTTTCTCTCTATCAAGATGGTTATTGTCATGTGAAACTTGTCTGCTGTTTTTTACGTTCTTTCCGTTCCAAAATACTGGATTTCTATCTACATCATTTCTATTCTTTGAATTCAAAGAAATTTGAATTCTGAATTCTCTACGACGTCTAAACGATAAAATATTTTCAGGAACAAGTAAATCAAAATGATTTTTGTCTCTATTTCTACTTATTCTGTTATGTGAAATAGCTTCATCAAAATCTTTCTTAAGAACATATCTTTCCTCTTGGTATTTCGTTTTGATCTTACTCTTATGAACCAACGAAGTACCTATGGTTTGATACATAATAAATTGTCCATCTTTTTTTCCAGACAGACGAATGGGTTCTATAGTAAATGTTTCTGTTTCCATGAATTTTGTAAAACTCTGAACCCTCATGATATCCAAACTCAGTTGTCTCCTTTCAACCGAGGCTAGAAGAATTTCTCTTGGATCTCTCAGTCTAAGCAGGAGACAATACATCCTGATATTATTGATCATTCTTTGATTCAAAGTATCGTCGAATTTCAATTGAAAAATAAAATAACGTTTCAGGAATAAATCTAGTTCTGTTTCCGTGTTGCTTTTTTTTTTTTTCTTTTTCCCTTTTTTCATGCCTGATCTTTCAGAATTTTCTTCAATATCTTTTTGTTGTGGGAGAACGGATTCAAGATCTCCTCGGCTTGTGGATTCTTTTTCTTCTTGATTTCGATGATTCGATGCTATCAAAAAACTTCCTTTTTCCTTGTCTTTTTCCTTGTCTTTTTCCTTGTCTTTTTCCTTGTCTTTTTCCTTGTCTTTTTCCTTGTCTTTTTCCTTGTCTTTTTTCTTGTCTTTTTCCTTGTCATTGATCTTTTTCTTTTCAGTACTACTACTATTTTGATTTCTATTCAAATTTAAAAGAAGTAATTTGCTTGGTATAACCCAAGGTTTCGTTTTATATGCATTAGAAAGGAACACAAATTCTGGGAAGAACCAACGATTCAATATGAGATCCTTTAGGATTTTTTCATTCATTCCCATCCAATCAAAAAATCCGTTTGAATTTGGTGGATTGATTTCTGGAATCATATCTGGAATCATAAGATAAGAAAGCTCATTTTTCTGAATTTTTTCAGAATTTTTAGTACGCATTTTTTTCCTTTGATTCCTATTGGTATCGCTCATGATCCAGGACTCAATTTCGTGTTTTTTTCTAAGATCAAAATGGATAATTTTCCAATCCAAATATTTTGTATCGGTCGTTTTTTCCATAGATGAAATCTTTCCTAGAAAATTCTTAATAGGCAAGTTCCCCAGCCTATCAAAAAGTTGAGCCGTTTTATAAGAAATCTCTTGGTTCGTATTTCCTTGAAACGGAGATCTATAAAAACAGCATTCTCTTTTATTTTCATAATTAAGAAATTGATATGATAAAAGATCATATCTATAGTATTTTTGAAAATTCTTTTTTTGATTAGATAATGAATCCACTTCAAATTGTTTTTGTTTTTTGAAATGAATTAATTGGTCTTTTGAATGACATTTGCTAAAATTTTCATTTTTAGCTATACGACGCTGATGAACTCTATTTCGCCATTTTTCTGGTATTAATCTAGACCATCTGATCTGAGATAAATCGTATTGATAATGTCCTCTTAACCCTCTTAAGCAGGTTTTCCAGTGATTCATTTCATAACTCGAATGACCCATTCCTTGTGTTTCAAAAGGAGCCTTTATTTCGGGCTTAAGAAAAAAAGGGCTTCCTTGATGTTGAAGAACAGATTTATACGAGTTACTAAGTTGGTGTGATAATTTGTAAAATACATATGCTTGTGACACGCAGGATAATTCATAAAAAAGATGTGAAATTATTTGACTATTTCCAATATAATCAAGTGCCTTTTTGATAGTCGAAATAATTGGATTATTCTTTTTTTTATTCATTTTTTCTTCTTCATTATTAGAAATGGATTTTTTTTTTGTTGATTCAAGAGAAAGTTCTGTATTCATTCTGGGAATATTCATGATAGGTAAAAAGATATCTGTGTATATTCTTTGAATGAAAGATTTGAAAAACAGGGGTAATTTAGCGATTAATCCAGCAGCTCTTCTTTTTAATATTTGCCATTTTTCGAATCTTTTAGCATTATAACTTGTTTTGTTAGGACTAAGATTATTGATTCTTAGAGTTACTTTTTTTTTCTCTTTTGTGATTCTTTCTAATTGATTTCGAACTGTACTTGTTCTATCAGTGAGATCCTTCATTTTTTTTTCTGTCACTGAAGAATTTTTCCAACTCGGAGATGGAATTTGATTAACTGATTCGTGAATTATCTGATTGCTGATTATGGAATCTTTTTCTTCTTTAATTTCACTCGATTCATATACTTTTTTTAACCGCAATAATCGAATTGGATTTACTTTTGAAAGTTCTTTTATTATTCTTGTTATAAAAATAAGACTTTTGATAACCCAATTGTTTGTTTCTTTTGAAACTTGTTGAAATAATTTCATTTTTCCTTTGAAAACTATTCGAGCTCGAAAATAGTGCTTCGGTAATTGTCGAATTTGTTTTTCGAGTTCCTTTAAAATGGGTTTAAAAAAGGAAGGTTGTTTTCGGGGCGAACCAAAAGGACGTGTAGCTTCCCTTCCCCAAACTGTTAAAAAACAAAAATCCTCTTTGTTGTTTTGCATTAGATTTTTCTCAGAGGATCCTAGGTTCGATTTGTGCCAAGGTTTCAAACGGAAAGGAAATAAGATTTTTATCTGAATACCGTCCAGGAACCAATCTTTCGGAAATTCTGTTTCGGATAATGGAACACCGTTATAGGTACATTTAACATGCATCTCTTGATTCAATTCCTGGAAATCCTCAGACCATTCAGGATGTTGCAATAGCAACATACGTCCAATATTTTTCGCAATTATGAATAAAGGGAATCTAATATATTTTCTAGAAAAAGAGTGACTTAATAACAGCAAACCTCTTATTGGTTGCCCCCATGGAACGTTATCCCAGGACTCTGCTATCTCTATTCGCGCTTCCTCCCCTTTTCTGTTCTCCTCTTTTTTTTCTTCTGTTTGCTGTTCT